AATTCGTTGGCAATATGTCTACGCTGGTTCAAATCCAGCTCGGCCCAAGAATTCGCCGATCCATCATGAGATAAGACATTTTTCCTCCGGAAACGCTGACGCTGGGGGGATAAAGAAAAGAATACATTGTTATATCCTTTTTGTTCCCGTATATTCTTCATTTTTTTAATGATCTAGATTCATATCATGATCCCTAAATATAGGGAAGGGGTGAAAGAAAAGAATACAAATCTTTTTTTCATTGAAAGGTTTCTTATCAATTCAATCGATTTCATTTAACACGATTTGATAATAGGATTACTAGTAATCCGTATCGTTCTCACTCAAGTCCATATCCATGCAGATATTCATATATCACCCCCTTCTCCGTTTTTTTACAAAACGAAATCGTTTTAATCAAATCATTAAGAATATGTATGCTGTATACCTTATTTCTCTGGGATTGTAGTTCAATTGGTCAGAGCACCGCCCTGTCAAGGCGGAAGCTGCGGGTTCGAGCCCCGTCAGTCCCGACCTAGTATCCGATGATTCCATCAACTCATCTCTTTATTTTTTGTTCTGTGGCGGGACGAGGGGGGGGTCTAATTCCCAGAGGGGGTCCTTTTTTCTTCTTTTTTTTTTTTCGTTTCGAATTTTAATTTTATTGAGAAAATAAAATACGGCAATTTCCATTACTTCAATTAATACTGACCGATTGGTGGGGGATAGACATATGTGGATTGTTACAATTGTTGGTAGCACGATTCCAACGGATCCCGTACTTGTCGAATTTTTTTATTGCTCCCGATCCGCGGAAGGGGTTGAATGCCCATATATTTTCACCAGAGCACATACACAAATTTTCGTTTGTTTCTTGCAAAATGAACTTCATTTTCACTTTAACATAGTTACCTCTTTAACATAGTTACCTCGATAAAATACTTTTCAAATTAAAGCTACCCCCCTCTTCTAACTCCGGTTTTCTCTAACCTGAACAATCAATTTATATCATTCAAACTGCACGCTTTATTTTTTATATATGTGTCCCCATTACCAATCCAATTTTCTTTTACTAAAATAAGAAAAGAAAGATCAAACAAAGAAAGGATCCACCCCCTTTTCTTAGTGAGGGAATGAATAATCTTTTTTTATTCCCATCAATTCAATGGGAATTTGAGTTTTCGAAATAGTATTTCTTCTTCTTTTTTCCGTTGAACTTCTACTATTGATGGGGTTTGTGACCAATGGAAGTGGAAGATGGGTTGGAGAATACCTCATTATTTTCTATTATTTATTTATAGGATTCTATAAAGAAGACGGTAGGTTATAGAAAATAACGAATGAATAATGATAAATTCAACGGGATTCTTGATTTGATCAGGAATTCCGTTTTTTATTATGATTCTGTTTTTATTCCGTATGGATAAAAGATCTTCCTATGTTATACTATTCCATTCTCAACGATGAATAGATTTGAGAGCTCATATATTGTTATTCATGATATTGATCCGATTCAATATCATCGGGATGTATTCCTCCCATTGAATTTACAGGAGAAAGATTTAGAATCTCTATGTTCTATGGGATTAGATCCCGAGTTATTATGAAGTAAAAAACGACGAAATTATGGAAGTCAATATTCTCGCATTTATTGCTACTGCACTGTTCATTCTAGTTCCTACTGCCTTTTTACTTATTATTTACGTAAAAACGGTCAGTCAAAATGATTAATTTGAATCAAACGGGATTTCTTAGTTCTTATCCATTCAATAATGGAAGAAATGAAAGGGATTCAAATTCGGCGTCTTAAATGAAATGAGCGGATTCAAATCAGCAGTATATGAGATCTGATAGTATGGTAGAAAGGTTCCTATATTTCTTTCTACCACACTATCGATTATTCTATAACTATAAATCGAAAATTTGAAAGTTGGGCTGTATAAAGATATAGTATAGGCTTAACGTAATCTATTGATTATCAATATATTATATAGATCAATATTTATATGTATATACGTACATATAAATAAAAATACCCCCATTCGAGTTCTTTGCTATATCCCTTTGATTTGTACCAATTTGGATCCATAGGATATAATCGAATGGCCCCCTTGCCTCTTATGTCTTACGGTTCTAATTACTTGTTTTATTATTTTATTTTATTAGTTAATTTATCTCCAATATGGTTCCTCTGGTGGGATCCGTCGAAACAATCAAATCAATGTAAGAATATATTATGGTATGGGCATAGAATAGATTATATAAAAGAACCCTCGTCATCATTTTTTTAGTATTCCGACAAGGAGTAATTGATTTCGCCGTTGACAGATAATTCAAGGAATTCTTCCTATTTGTAAGTAGTAGATACCACCTATTTTGAACGCGTGAACCGCGATAATAATAATAATAGTAAGTGAGTCTATAAAATAGAAAGCATATTTCTAGGAGTCTAAACCCAAGGGAAATGCACAATATGTGAATCACCCAATACAAGAGCTTATTATGTGTAGTACTTCCTTGGACAAACACTATATCGACGCTTCTCTCGGTATGGTATAAAGTACATATCTACATAATAACAGATAGACTTTCTCTTTGAACAGTAAGGCGAGAAACAAATAAAAAAGGGGGTTGGTTGTAAAAAATTTAATATCATGTGTATTCCTTTTATTTTCAAAATACGAGCATGGGAATCATTGAAATATTTGTTTGATTGAAAGGTGATTCTTCATCTATTACATTATTGGATTAGGATTCCAGTAGAATTTTGAAATGAAGATATTTTTCTTAAAAAAAAAACACTTTGCAGAACGATCTATGAAACTATGGATACCGTTTGATTATTCAACTCAATTAAATGAGTAATGACCCTAGAGTCCACTTCTTCCCCATACTACGAGTGAAAGGGAAAATGTAAAGACTACCATTAAAGCAGCCCAAGCAAGACTTACTATATCCATGTGAATTATGCCCCCTATCTCTAGGAATATGAAGGAAGAAACTCTTCCATTATTGTTATTGATTACTAATAATAATGCAATCCATGGCACAGAGTCAAAAAAAAAAAAGGGAATTCTGAACGAAGGCTAATGATAAACCAATCCAATAACCCCACCCATAACAAGTTCATATATGATTATTTAGAAACATTAAGTACAAGCAAGATACGCAGTTACTTTCTTGTAATTCTCAAGAGAATTCAATTAATGGAACTTGTCGGAATAGTAAGACCTATCGTTTCTTTTGTTGTCCTTCATAATTAAAAATAACAATATACAATCAAGATAGATCACTCTCTATCACATACCTCGACCTACCGTTTGATCTAACCCTTGCGTCTTCCCGAGTATTTGACAAAGACACTCGGGGGGCCCTCTATTCCATTCTTGCCCGGGTGTTACCGAAAATAAAATAACGAAGTTTTTCTTTTTTCAACAAAATAAAGCCAATTCAATTACTCATCCAATCCAAAATTGATTGAATGAATGTCTGAGCACTCATAAATTCTCGCGAGTCTGTATACAAAGAAAGAATCTTCCACAACTACCAATTCCCCACTTAACTATATAATTCAAGAATCCGTCATTAGGTCATTAGTCCATTAGTACTGGAAGTCTTGATAGCCTAGCCCCTCCTTCCTATACTAAAATACTCCCCAGAACTCCAGGCGCAAGGATTGACAGTCTTTTAACCTCCGGCTTCTAAAAATCAAGCAAGTATCTGAAGTTCGAGTCTTTTTCCTCTGCTTATGCTAGGCAAGGATCGGCGAATTGTATTCTATCAGCAAGCAAGCAAGGGGATTTCTCATTTTTTATTGATCAGGCGGCACCCGGATTTGAACTGGGGAAAAAGGATTTGCAGTCCCCCGCCTTACCACTCGGCCATGCCGCCAAAAGGGGAAAAATAGATGGAAATATTCCCCTCCGTTTTTCTTATTCCTTTACCAATAAACCTAAAAAAAAAAAAAATCCTTCCTTTTTTATTTTGATTGGAGACGAACCCTTTCTATTAATTGTTATTAATTGTATAATATCTCAAATATCAAAACACGCAACGCCTAATAATTTCCCTCCTTTTTTCTATTGATATTGAAATTAAAGACCCCTTTTCATTTTGAGTCACACAAACAACAATTCCATGCAAATTCAATTGGACCCATTAACTTTAACCATTGACTGTTAATTCATGAAAAGTTCTTGGATCTCAAATTGTGTTTCCTTAATGGCATACCAAAATGCAATTGATACACAACTAATCCGCATCCAAAATTTTCAAGAATCAATCCTTTTCACTTTCAAGTATAACAACAATTATGTGTATATGTAAACCCCCGAACAGAAATTGTTACACAGATATAACGAATCCGGGATCTTATTTAGCTATGATATACCCATAGAGAGGGGAATTCAGGTAATTCGTGTGCTTCCATTTTTCATTCAATATTGAAGAAATATATATATAAAGTCGAAATTCTGATATAGCACGGCCCGCTTTCTCCCAAGTAGAACTGGTATAAGTGATATGTGGAGAGTCTTCGTGTGCTTAGCTTAATAAATACAACCCTTTTTTTTGCGCACTTCAATCGTATTCCACGAATTCGACTAACGAATGCGTAATCGTAATTTCATTATTTTCATTTTTATTTTTTATTAAAGGCTCTCTCTTTTCTGGGAATCCTTTTTGAACAACGGAATCCGCGAAAAAGTTAAGTGCTAAAAAAGGGGGAAACTCTATAGTATAGGTTTCCATTCGGTCTTTATCTCATTCATATAGAACAGAGCAAATCCTGAATCCATGGACTTTTCTGGTACCCCATCAGCAGATCCTAATATCATACATAGTAATAGGTAGAAATTGGATCACTTTTTAGATTCTATGCAAGACTCCATAAGTCTAAGCGTTAGAATTTTGTTTCCCGTAATGTTGTATGAATTCATTTTCATTTGTATCGGTTGCAAATTCGGATTTGTTTTAGTAGAAAATTCTTTTTATTTCTCCGCTCATACGTATTTCATACATTA